TTTGTAACGCTGAATTGGCTTCCCCTACTTCCCCTAAGAGAAAATGAGAAATACCTTTTATTTCATACTAATCTCTCGATACATAATTGATTCTTTTGAAAAAAGAACAATACAAAAATTTTTCATATCGAATTCGAAGTGCCATGCTATTATTACTTAATATTCATGTGGCGAAGGCATAGTTTTCTCTCAAATAAAAAAACCTCATTGGCGCCAAGCGTGAGGGAATGCTAAACGTTTGGTAATTGCTCCTCCAACCAGGAGAAAAGATCCCATTGACGCGGCTAATCCCATGCATATTGTATGGACCTCTGGTCGCACAAACTGCATAGTATCATAAATAGCTAATCCAGATATTACCCACCCGCCAGGAGAGTTTATAAACAAATAGAAATCTTTGGCAGCATCCTCAAGGCTGAAATATACCATAAGACCAATAAGTTGATTTGAGATCTCGCTATCAACTTCTTGGCCTAAAAAAAGTAATCTTTCTTGATAAAGTCGGTTGAGTGGGGGAAAATTGTATCCCCTAGGAACCGTACATGCACCTTTTGATGCATACGGTTCAAAAAAATCTCGAAAAAAAGAATCAATGTATAGATTCCAGCCCCCCTTTCCTTTTTCTTATTCTTTTTTAATTTTTAATAGCAGTTTTTTCAAACTTCTAATGAAAGGGCTTTTCTTAAATTTTTCAATAACGACGGGTTTTGACTTATTTTCTTTCTTTCTTAGATCTTAGAATAGAAAAAAGTCAATAAACTTATCGAATTAACTTCTCATTGATGTATTGTTTCATCGAGATTCAATCGAAATTACGATGGTGTTTTCTTGTTCCTGAATGGGCCTATTTCATCTTCATCTTTTTAGGTTTATGCTCTACTCCGGGTAAAGATCTGCCCGATTTGGATTTGCACATATAGGACAAATCTTCTCATCACCATTTCTTTTTGTTATGACTTTCGAAATAACAAACAGGAATCGTTTATCATAGATATATAAATATGTAATATATTTATTGGGTTTTTTCTAAACGGAGCCTGGATACTTCATTTTTTTAGTCCAACAAAAGCCAACCATAAATCATTCTAATTAATAATAGAACTATGAATTTCCCCAAACAATGCATCTAATTGCACTTCACACTCCAATTTTTGGATGATTCAATTTCTCTTTTTGGGGTGAAATAGAGGATATCTCGATCGGGGAAGAGAACGGAGAAATGCCATATGACCCAGTATATTTGACAAGTCGCACTATATGTCAACCCAAGATGCATCGTCATCTCCAGGAATTCGGAGAGGCACTTTTGGAACACCAATAGGCATGAATTGAAAGAAAAAAGAACTAAATACTCTATTTCACTTTAATGTGGAAACGTATATGGTTTTATTGCCTCCATTTTCATTTTCGAATATTGGCTTTATCATATTTATTTTATCCATAGATTCGAAAAATTCAGAAAGAAAGACAAAATCAAGAAAGGAAAATTTTTATGAATAGGTTCTCCTAATGAAAAAAAGCCTAAATTAAGGCTGGACACATTTACTCATGGAAAATGGCATCAATCTCCCATTGCGTATTGGTACTTATCGAGTATAGAATAAATCTGCTTCTCATTGTTCCTACGAACAGAATAGAATAAATAGTAAATTAACCCTTGTTAGGAAATAATCCACCGAACAAGTGGAGTCTATAGGATAATCATAGTATTATAGTCTTTGCCAATGCAATAAAGTTACGTAGTGTCTATTTTTCTTTGAGAAAGGGGTATTTTTCATGGGTTTGCCTTGGTATCGTGTTCATACCGTTGTATTGAATGATCCCGGCCGGTTGATTTCTGTTCATATAATGCATACAGCTCTGGTTGCTGGTTGGGCGGGCTCGATGGCTCTGTATGAATTAGCAGTTTTTGATCCTTCTGACCCTGTTCTTGATCCAATGTGGAGACAGGGTATGTTCGTTATACCCTTCATGACTCGCTTAGGAATAACCAATTCATGGGGAGGTTGGAGTATCACAGGAGGGACTGTAACGAATCCGGGGATTTGGAGTTACGAAGGTGTAGCTGGAGCACATATTGTGTTTTCTGGTTTATGCTTTTTGGCAGCTATCTGGCATTGGGTCTATTGGGATCTAGAGATTTTTTGTGATGAACGTACAGGAAAACCTTCTTTGGATTTGCCTAAGATCTTTGGAATTCATTTATTTCTATCCGGGGTGGCTTGCTTTGGTTTTGGTGCATTTCATGTAACAGGCTTGTACGGTCCCGGAATATGGGTGTCCGATCCTTATGGACTAACGGGAAAAGTACAACCTGTAAATCCGTCGTGGGGCGTGGAAGGTTTTGATCCTTTTGTTCCGGGAGGAATAGCTTCTCATCATATTGCAGCAGGTACATTGGGCATATTAGCGGGTTTATTCCATCTTAGCGTTCGACCGCCACAACGTCTATACAAAGGATTGCGCATGGGAAATATCGAAACCGTACTCTCCAGTAGTA